GTTCATGTAGCTTAAAACCAAAGCAAGGCACTGAAAATGCTTAGATGAGTGTACTAGCTCCATAAACACATAGGTTTGGTCCCAGCCTTCCCGTTAACTTTCAATAGACTTACACATGCAAGCATCTACGCCCCGGTGAGAATGCCCTCTAAGTCAACCGGACCATGAGGAGCGGGTATCAAGCACACTATTCGTAGCTCATGACGCCTTGCTTAACCACACCCCCACGGGAGACAGCAGTGACAAAAATTAAGCCATGAACGAAAGTTTGACTAAGCCATATTGATTAGGGTTGGTAAATCTCGTGCCAGCCACCGCGGTCATACGATTAACCCAAGCTAACAGGAATACGGCGTAAAACGTGTTAAAGCGCTACACCAAATAGAGTTAAGTTTTTATTAAACTGTAAAAAGTCATAATTACAATAAAAAATAAACGACGAAAGTAACTCTACAACAGCTGACACACTATAGCTAAGACCCAAACTGGGATTAGATACCCCACTATGCTTAGCCCTAAACATAAATAATTATAAAACAAAATTATTCGCCAGAGTACTACCGGCAACGGCCCAAAACTCAAAGGACTTGGCGGTGCTTTATACCCTTCTAGAGGAGCCTGTTCTATAATCGATAAACCCCGATAAACCCCACCAATCCTTGCTAATACAGTCTATATACCGCCATCTTCAGCAAACCCTAAAAAGGAACAAAAGTAAGCATAATCATTACACATAAAAACGTTAGGTCAAGGTGTAACCTATGGAATGGAAAGAAATGGGCTACATTTTCTACTTCAAGAAAACCCATACGAAAGTTATTATGAAACTAATAACCAAAGGAGGATTTAGTAGTAAGCTAAGAATAGAGTGCTTAGCTGAATCAGGCCATGAAGCACGCACACACCGCCCGTCACCCTCCTCAAGTAACTTATGGTGCGCTTAAACCTATTACACGCACCAGCCATATAAGAGGAGATAAGTCGTAACAAGGTAAGCATACTGGAAAGTGTGCTTGGATAAATCAAAACATAGCTTAAACAAAGCATCTAGTTTACACCTAGAAGATTTCACATATTATGAATGTTTTGAACCACATCTAGCCCAAACCCCCATTTTCCAATTTAACAACTAAAACAAAATAAAATAAAACATTTACCCTAATTTAAAGTATAGGAGATAGAAATTCTAAACATGGCGCTATAGAGATAGTACCGTAAGGGAACGATGAAAGAAAAAAGTCAAAGTATAAAAAAGCAAAGATTAACCCTTGTACCTTTTGCATAATGAGTTAACGAGCAGAAGACTTAACAAAACGAATTTTAGCTAAGTAACCCGAAACCAGACGAGCTACTTATGGACAGTTTATTAGAACCAACTCATCTATGTGGCAAAATAGTGAGAAGATCTATAAGTAGAGGTGACATGCCTAACGAGCCTGGTGATAGCTGGTTGTCCAGAAAATGAATCTTAGTTCAGCTTTAAAAATACCAAAAATGTAAATAAATCCTACTGTATTTTTAAAAGTTAGTCTAAAAAGGTACAGCCTTTTAGAAACGGATACAACCTTCACTAGAGAGTAAAACTTAACAACACCATAGTAGGCCTAAAAGCAGCCATCAATTAAGAAAGCGTTAAAGCTCAACAATAATAACCATATTAATTCCAACAGCAAACGACTAACTCCTAGCCCCAATACTGGACTACTCTATGATAAAATAGAAGCAATAATGTTAATATGAGTAACAAGAAATATTTTCTCCTCGCACAAGTTTAAATCAGTACCTGATAATAGACTGATTGTTAACAGTAAATAAATATAATCTAACAATAAATAACTTATTAACTATACTGTTAACCCAACACAGGAGTGCACTCAGGAAAGATTTAAAGAAGTAAAAGGAACTCGGCAAACACAAACCCCGCCTGTTTACCAAAAACATCACCTCCAGCATTTCTAGTATTGGAGGCACTGCCTGCCCAGTGACAAATGTTAAACGGCCGCGGTATCCTGACCGTGCAAAGGTAGCATAATCATTTGTTCTCTAAATAAGGACTTGTATGAACGGCCACACGAGGGTTTTACTGTCTCTTACTTCCAATCAGTGAAATTGACCTCCCCGTGAAGAGGCGGGGATGAACCAACAAGACGAGAAGACCCTATGGAGCTTTAACTAGCTAACTCAAAGAAAACAAACTTAATCACCAAGAGATAACAGCACTCTTTATGAATTAGCAGTTTTGGTTGGGGTGACCTCGGGGAATAAAAAATCCCCCGAGCGATTTTAAAGACTAGACCTACAAGTCAAACCAAATTATCGCTTATTGATCCAAACATTTGATCAACGGAATAAGTTACCCTAGGGATAACAGCGCAATCCTATTCAAGAGTCCATATCGACAATAGGGTTTACGACCTCGATGTTGGATCAGGACATCCCGATGGTGCAACCGCTATCAAAGGTTCGTTTGTTCAACGATTAAAGTCCTACGTGATCTGAGTTCAGACCGGAGCAATCCAGGTCGGTTTCTATCTGTTATGTATTTCTCCCAGTACGAAAGGACAAGAGAAATGAGGCCAACTTTAACAAAGCGCCTCAAACCAATTAATGACCTCGTCTCAATTAACCTCACAAACAAACCCTGCCCTAGAGAAGGGCCCAGTTAAGGTGGCAGAGCCCGGTAATTGCGTAAAACTTAAACCTTTATATTCAGAGATTCAAATCCTCTCCTTAACAAATGTTCATAGTTAATATCCTTATACTAATTATCCCTATTCTCCTAGCCGTAGCCTTCCTAACATTAGTCGAACGAAAAATCCTAGGCTACATACAATTTCGAAAAGGCCCAAATGTTGTAGGCCCATACGGCCTACTTCAACCCATCGCAGATGCAATTAAACTTTTCATTAAAGAACCTTTACGACCTGCTACATCCTCAATCTCAATATTTATCCTAGCACCCATTCTAGCCCTAAGTCTAGCCCTAACCATATGAATTCCCCTACCTATGCCCTATCCACTCATCAACATAAACTTAGGGGTCCTCTTTATATTAGCTATATCAAGCCTAGCCGTATACTCAATCCTCTGATCAGGCTGAGCTTCCAACTCAAAATATGCCCTCATTGGGGCTCTACGAGCAGTAGCACAAACAATCTCATATGAAGTAACGCTAGCAATCATCCTATTATCAGTACTGCTAATAAACGGATCCTTCACCCTTTCCACATTAATTATTACTCAAGAACAAACATGACTAATCTTCCCAGCATGACCCTTAGCAATAATATGATTTATCTCAACACTAGCAGAAACAAACCGAGCACCATTTGACCTCACCGAAGGAGAATCAGAACTAGTCTCGGGTTTTAACGTAGAATACGCAGCAGGACCATTCGCCCTATTTTTCATAGCAGAATACGCCAACATTATTATAATAAACATCTTCACAACAACCCTATTCCTAGGAGCATTTCATAACCCATACATACCAGAACTTTACACAATCAACTTTACCATTAAATCATTACTACTCACAATCACTTTCCTATGAATTCGAGCATCCTACCCACGATTCCGTTACGACCAACTAATACACTTACTATGAAAAAATTTCCTGCCCCTAACACTGGCCCTATGTATATGACATGTATCCATACCCATTCTCCTATCAAGCATCCCCCCACAAACATAAGAAATATGTCTGATAAAAGAGTTACTTTGATAGAGTAAATAATAGAGGTTTAAGCCCTCTTATTTCTAGAACTATAGGAATCGAACCTACTCCTAAGAACCCAAAACTCTTTGTGCTCCCAATTACACCAAATTCTAACAGTAAGGTCAGCTAATTAAGCTATCGGGCCCATACCCCGAAAATGTTGGTTCATATCCTTCCCGTACTAATAAACCCAATTATCTTTATTATTATCCTAATAACCATTATATTCGGAACCATTATCGTCATAATTAGCTCACACTGATTACTTATCTGAATTGGATTCGAAATAAATATACTCGCTATTATCCCCATCATAATAAAAAAACATAACCCACGAGCTACAGAAGCATCAACCAAATATTTCCTAACCCAATCTACGGCCTCAATACTACTGATAATAGCCGTCATTATTAACTTAATATTCTCAGGACAATGAACCGTAATAAAATTATTCAATTCAACAGCCTCTATGCTTATAACAATAGCCCTTGCCATAAAATTAGGAATAGCCCCTTTCCATTTCTGAGTCCCAGAAGTAACACAAGGCATTTCTCTATCCTCAGGCCTAATTCTACTCACATGACAAAAACTAGCACCCATATCAGTACTCTACCAAATTTCCCCATCCATTAACTTAAACTTAATTATAACCCTATCAGTCCTATCAATTATAATTGGAGGCTGAGGAGGACTAAATCAAACCCAACTACGAAAAATCATAGCCTACTCCTCAATCGCCCACATAGGCTGAATAACAGCGGTCTTACTATACAACCCTACCATAATATTACTAAATTTAATCATCTACATTATTATAACCTCCACTATATTCTCTTTATTTATAGCCAACTCAACCACAACCACTTTATCACTAGCCCACACATGAAACAAAGCACCTATTATAACAGCTTTAGCCCTCATCACCCTCCTATCAATAGGAGGACTCCCCCCACTATCAGGGTTTATACCAAAATGAATAATCATCCAAGAATTAACAAAAAATAACAGTATTATCCTACCAACCCTCATAGCAATTACAGCACTATTAAACTTATATTTCTACATACGACTTACTTACTCTACCGCGCTTACAATATTTCCCTCCACAAATAACATAAAAATAAAATGACAATTCTTCACCACAAAACAAATAACCCTCCTACCAACAATAGTAATTCTATCCACTATAATATTACCACTCACACCAATTCTATCAACCCTAGAATAGGAGTTTAGGTTAAATAGACCAAGAGCCTTCAAAGCCCTAAGCAAGTATAATTTACTTAACTCCTGCTAAGGACTGCAAGACTATATCTTACATCAACTGAATGCAAATCAACCACTTTAATTAAGCTAAGTCCTCGCTAGATTGGTGGGCTCCACCCCCACGAAACTTTAGTTAACAGCTAAACACCCTAAACAACTGGCTTCAATCTACTTCTCCCGCCGCGAGAAAAAAAAGGCGGGAGAAGCCCCGGCAGAATTGAAGCTGCTTCTTTGAATTTGCAATTCAATATGTTAATTCACCACGGAGCTTGGTAAAAAGAGGAATCAAACCCCTGTCCTTAGATTTACAGTCTAATGCTTCACTCAGCCATTTTACCCATGTTCATTAACCGCTGATTATTTTCAACTAACCATAAAGATATCGGTACCTTATACCTTCTATTCGGTGCTTGAGCTGGCATAGTGGGAACTGCCCTGAGCTTACTAATTCGCGCTGAATTAGGCCAACCTGGGACTTTACTTGGAGATGATCAAATCTACAACGTAGTCGTAACCGCACATGCATTCGTAATAATCTTCTTTATAGTAATGCCTATTATGATTGGAGGATTTGGCAACTGACTGGTCCCCCTAATAATTGGAGCCCCCGACATAGCATTCCCTCGAATAAACAATATAAGCTTTTGACTGCTTCCTCCTTCTTTTCTACTACTCCTGGCATCTTCTATAGTTGAAGCTGGAGCTGGAACAGGTTGGACCGTGTATCCCCCTCTAGCGGGCAATCTAGCCCATGCAGGAGCCTCAGTGGATCTCACCATTTTCTCTTTACACTTAGCAGGTGTTTCCTCAATTCTAGGAGCCATTAATTTTATCACAACAATCATTAACATAAAACCCCCTGCAATAACACAATATCAAACTCCCTTGTTTGTATGATCTGTACTAATTACTGCTGTCTTACTTCTCCTTTCACTCCCTGTATTAGCAGCCGGCATTACAATACTATTAACAGATCGAAACCTAAATACAACCTTCTTTGACCCGGCAGGAGGGGGAGACCCTATCCTATACCAACATCTATTCTGATTTTTTGGCCACCCTGAAGTATATATCCTTATTCTACCCGGATTCGGAATGATTTCTCACATCGTAACCTATTACTCAGGAAAAAAAGAACCATTTGGGTATATGGGAATAGTGTGAGCTATAATATCAATCGGATTCTTGGGGTTCATCGTATGAGCTCATCATATATTCACAGTTGGAATAGACGTCGACACACGAGCTTACTTCACATCAGCTACCATAATTATTGCCATCCCAACCGGAGTAAAAGTCTTTAGCTGACTAGCGACACTCCATGGAGGTAATATCAAATGATCTCCCGCTATAATATGGGCCTTAGGCTTCATTTTCCTCTTCACAGTTGGAGGCCTAACCGGAATTGTCCTAGCCAACTCTTCTCTTGACATCGTTCTTCACGATACATATTATGTAGTCGCACATTTTCACTATGTGTTATCAATAGGAGCTGTATTCGCTATCATAGGAGGATTTGTACATTGATTTCCACTATTCTCAGGCTATACCTTAAACATAACATGAGCCAAAATCCATTTCGCAATTATGTTTGTAGGCGTGAACATAACATTCTTCCCACAACACTTCTTAGGCCTGTCTGGCATGCCACGACGATACTCTGATTACCCAGACGCATACACGATGTGAAATACTATCTCATCTATAGGCTCATTTATTTCACTAACAGCAGTAATACTAATAGTTTTCATTATCTGAGAGGCATTTGCATCCAAACGGGAAGTCTCGACCGTAGACCTGACCACAACTAACCTAGAGTGACTAAACGGATGTCCTCCACCATACCACACATTTGAAGAACCCGCATATGTAAACCTAAAATAAGAAAGGAAGGAATCGAACCCCCTGTAATTGGTTTCAAGCCAACACCATAGCCACTATGTCTTTCTCAATTAATGAGGTGTTAGTAAAACATTACATAATCTTGTCAAGATTAAATTACAGGTGAAAATCCCGTACATCTCATATGGCATACCCCATACAACTAGGATTTCAAGACGCAACATCACCCATTATAGAAGAATTATTACATTTCCACGACCATACACTGATAATCGTCTTTTTAATTAGTTCGTTAGTACTTTATATTATTTCCCTGATACTGACAACAAAGTTGACCCATACCAGTACTATAGATGCACAAGAAGTAGAAACAATCTGAACCATTTTACCAGCCATCATTTTAATCATAATTGCCCTCCCATCTTTACGAATTTTATATATAATAGACGAAATCAACAATCCATCTCTCACAGTAAAGACCATAGGACATCAATGATACTGAAGCTACGAATATACAGATTACGAAGACCTAAGCTTTGATTCCTACATAATTCCAACATCAGAATTAAAACCAGGAGAACTACGACTACTGGAAGTAGACAATCGAGTCGTATTACCCATGGAAATGACAATTCGAATACTAATTTCTTCCGAAGACGTATTGCACTCATGAGCAGTGCCCTCCTTAGGACTAAAAACAGACGCAATTCCAGGCCGTCTAAACCAAACAACTCTTATATCAACCCGACCAGGACTGTACTATGGCCAATGTTCAGAAATCTGCGGGTCAAATCACAGTTTTATACCAATTGTCCTCGAACTAGTCCCACTAAAATATTTTGAAAAGTGATCTGCATCAATACTATAATATCGCCAAGAAGCTATGTCAGCGTTAACCTTTTAAGTTAAAGATTGAGAGCATATTAACTCTCCTTGACGACATGCCACAACTAGATACATCAACATGACTCACAATAATCCTATCAATATTTCTAGTCCTCTTCATTATTTTCCAGATAAAAATTGCAAAACATAACTTCTACTACAACCCAGAATTAGCATCAATAGGAACCCCAAAACAAAACACTCCTTGAGAAACAAAATGAACGAAAATCTATTTGCCTCTTTCATTACCCCTATAATTCTAGGCCTTCCCCTTGTTACCCTAATCGTCTTATTCCCTAGCTTACTGTTTCCTACATCAAACCGACTAATCAACAACCGCCTCATCTCTCTCCAACAATGAATACTCCAACTTGTATCAAAACAAATAATAAGTATTCACAATGCCAAAGGACAAACATGAACGCTAATACTAATATCCCTGATTCTATTCATTGGATCAACAAACTTACTAGGCCTACTACCCCACTCATTTACACCAACCACACAACTGTCAATAAATTTAGGCATGGCTATCCCTCTATGAGCAGGAGCTGTTATTACAGGCTTCCGTAACAAAACTAAAGCATCACTTGCCCATTTCTTACCACAAGGTACACCAACCCCACTAATTCCAATGCTAGTAATTATCGAGACTATTAGCCTTTTTATTCAACCAATAGCCCTTGCTGTACGACTAACAGCCAATATCACAGCAGGACACCTATTAATTCATTTAATCGGAGGAGCCACCCTAGCACTAATAAGCATTAGCACCACAACTGCCTTTATTACATTTATTGTCCTGATTCTACTAACAATTCTCGAGTTCGCAGTAGCTATAATTCAAGCCTACGTATTTACCCTCTTAGTCAGCCTATACTTGCACGATAACACGTAATGACACACCAAACCCATGCTTACCACATAGTAAACCCAAGTCCCTGACCCCTCACAGGGGCATTATCCGCCCTCTTAATAACATCTGGCTTGATTATATGATTCCACTTCAACTCAACGACCCTATTAATGCTTGGCCTAACAACAAACATATTAACAATATATCAATGATGACGAGACATCATCCGAGAAAGTACATTTCAAGGTCACCACACCCCAACCGTCCAAAAAGGCCTTCGCTACGGGATAATTCTATTTATTATTTCAGAGGTCTTATTCTTTACCGGATTTTTCTGAGCATTTTATCACTCAAGTCTTGCCCCCACACCCGAACTAGGCGGCTGCTGGCCCCCAACAGGTATTCACCCACTCAATCCCCTAGAAGTCCCATTACTCAACACCTCCGTCCTCCTAGCCTCAGGAGTCTCAATTACTTGAGCCCACCACAGCCTTATAGAGGGAAACCGCAACCACATGCTACAAGCCCTATTTATTACTATCGCTCTAGGTGTATACTTCACACTCCTGCAAGCCTCAGAATATTATGAAGCACCCTTTACCATCTCAGATGGTGTCTACGGCTCAACCTTTTTTGTAGCCACAGGATTCCACGGCCTCCATGTAATTATCGGATCAACCTTCTTAATCGTCTGCTTCTTCCGCCAACTAAAATTTCACTTTACCTCTAGCCACCACTTTGGCTTCGAAGCAGCTGCCTGATACTGACATTTCGTAGACGTAGTATGACTTTTCCTCTATGTTTCAATTTATTGATGAGGATCATGTTCTTTTAGTATTAATTAGTACAACTGACTTCCAATCAGTTAGTTTCGGTCCAATCCGAAAAAGAATAATAAACCTAATAATAGCTCTCCTAACCAACCTCACACTAACCACACTACTCGTCACTATCGCATTCTGACTTCCCCAGTTAAATGTATACTCAGAAAAAACAAGTCCATACGAATGCGGATTTGACCCTATGGGATCAGCCCGCCTCCCTTTCTCCATAAAATTTTTCCTAGTAGCTATCACATTTCTCCTCTTTGACTTAGAAATTGCACTACTCCTACCACTACCATGAGCCTCACAAACAACAAACCTAAACACGATGCTTACCATAGCCCTCCTCCTAATCTTTCTACTAGCTGTTAGTCTAGCCTACGAATGAACCCAAAAAGGACTAGAATGAACTGAATATGGTACTTAGTTTAAAATAAAATAAATGATTTCGACTCATTAGATTATGATTAAACTCATAATTACCAAATGTCCCTCGTACACATAAATATTATAGTAGCGTTCGCAGTATCTCTTACAGGACTACTAATATATCGATCTCACTTGATGTCATCCCTTTTATGTCTTGAAGGAATGATATTATCCCTATTCATTATAGCCACCTTAATAATCCTAAATTCACACTTCACCCTAGCTAGCATAATACCCATCATCCTACTAGTATTCGCAGCCTGCGAAGCAGCGCTAGGCCTATCCCTACTAGTTATGGTGTCAAACACATATGGCACTGATTACGTACAAAACCTTAATTTACTACAATGCTAAAATATATTGTCCCCACAGCAATACTTATACCCCTGACCTGATTATCAAAAAACAACATAATCTGAGTTAACCCCACCCTCCACAGCCTGTTAATCAGCCTCACAAGTCTACTCCTTATAAATCAATTCAACGATAACAGTCTCAATTTTTCATTAGTCTTCTTCTCCGATTCTCTATCCACACCACTACTTATTCTAACTATATGACTTCTCCCTCTAATATTAATAGCTAGCCAGCATCACCTATCAAAAGAAAACCTAACCCGAAAAAAACTATTTATCTCCATACTAATTCTATTACAATTATTTCTAATCATAACATTCACTGCTGCAGAACTAATCTTCTTTTATATTTTATTCGAAGCAACACTAGTCCCAACACTCATCATTATTACCCGATGAGGAAATCAAACAGAACGTCTAAACGCTGGCCTCTACTTCCTGTTCTACACACTAACGGGATCCCTACCCCTGCTAGTTGCATTAATACATGTTCAAAATACAGTAGGATCCCTAAACTTCCTGATCCTCCAATACTGAGTCCAACCAATACCCAACTCTTGGTCCAATATTTTCATGTGGTTGGCGTGCATAATAGCCTTCATAGTAAAAATACCACTGTATGGCCTTCACCTTTGACTACCTAAAGCTCATGTAGAAGCCCCCATTGCAGGCTCTATAGTCCTCGCAGCAATTTTACTAAAACTAGGAGGATATGGTATACTACGAATCACACTAATCTTAAACCCTGTAACCGACTTTATAGCATATCCCTTTATCATACTATCCCTATGAGGCATAATCATGACTAGTTCGATCTGTCTCCGCCAAACGGATCTAAAGTCACTTATTGCATACTCCTCCGTCAGCCACATAGCACTAGTAATTGTAGCCATCCTCATCCAAACACCCTGAAGCTACATAGGGGCTACCGCCCTAATAATCGCCCATGGTCTTACATCCTCCATACTTTTCTGCCTGGCAAATTCTAACTATGAACGAATTCATAGCCGTACAATAATTCTAGCTCGCGGCCTACAAACACTTCTCCCACTCATAGCAACCTGATGACTTCTAGCAAGCCTAACCAACCTGGCTTTACCCCCAACAATTAATCTAATTGGAGAATTATTCGTAGTAATATCAACCTTCTCATGATCCAACATCACAATCATCTTAATAGGACTCAACATAGTAATCACTGCCCTATACTCCCTCTACATATTAATCACTACACAACGAGGCAAACATACCCACCATATCAACAGCATCTCACCTTCCTTCACACGAGAAAATGCACTCATATCACTACATATTCTACCACTGTTACTCCTATCCCTAAACCCAAAAATTATCCTAGGTCCCTTATACTGTGAATATAGTTTAAAAAAAACATTAGATTGTGAATCTAACAATAGAAGCCTATCATCTTCTTATTTACCGAAAAAGTACGCAAGAACTGCTAATTCTATGCCCCCATGTCTAACAACATGGCTTTTTCAAACTTTTAAAGGATAGTAGTTATCCATTGGTCTTAGGAACCAAAGAATTGGTGCAACTCCAAATAAAAGTAATAAACATATTCTCCTCCTTCGCACTAATAACCCTACTCCTACTAACTGTACCCATCATAATAACGAGCTCCAGCACCCGTAAAACTCCTAATTATCCATTTTACGTAAAAACAACTGTCTCATGTGCCTTCATCACCAGCATAATTCCTACAATAATATTTATTCACACAGGTCAAGAAATAATCATCTCAAACTGACACTGATTAACTATTCAAACCCTTAAATTATCACTCAGTTTTAAAATAGATTACTTCTCAATAATGTTTGTTCCAGTAGCATTGTTCGTCACATGATCCATCCTAGAATTCTCAATATGATATATACACTCAGACCCCAACATTAACCAATTTTTCAAATATCTACTCTTATTCCTAATCACTATACTCATCCTTGTTACCGCAAATAATCTCTTTCAACTGTTCATCGGCTGAGAAGGAGTGGGAATTATATCTTTCCTACTTATCGGATGATGGTACGGACGAGCAGATGCAAACACAGCAGCCCTACAAGCAATCCTATATAACCGCATTGGCGATATTGGATTTATCCTAGCAATAGCATGATTCCTAACCAACCTCAACACTTGGGACCTCCAACAAATCTTTATACTAGAACCAAATAACTCAAACCTACCCCTAATAGGCCTAGTATTGGCTGCAACAGGAAAATCTGCACAATTCGGTCTACACCCATGGCTACCTTCCGCAATAGAAGGCCCAACCCCTGTCTCAGCATTACTTCACTCAAGCACAATAGTAGTAGCAGGTATTTTCCTGCTTATTCGCTTCTACCCACTAACAGAAAACAACAAACTCATTCAATCTATTATATTGTGCCTAGGAGCTATCACCACATTATTCACAGCAATATGCGCCCTTACCCAAAACGACATTAAGAAAATCGTTGCCTTTTCTACATCCAGCCAACTAGGCCTTATAATAGTAACAATCGGCATTAATCAACCCTACCTAGCATTTCTCCATATCTGCACTCACGCCTTCTTCAAAGCTATACTATTTATATGCTCCGGCTCTATCATCCACAGCCTGAATGACGAACAAGACATCCGAAAAATAGGGGGTCTATTTAAAGCAATACCATTCACCACAACAGCCCTTATTATTGGCAGCCTCGCACTCACAGGAATACCTTTCCTTACCGGATTTTATTCTAAAGACTTAATCATTGAATCCGCCAACACGTCGTATACCAACGCCTGAGCCCTTTTAATAACACTAATCGCCACCTCTTTCACAGCCATCTATAGCACACGCATTATCTTCTTCGCTCTACTAGGACAGCCCCGGTTCATAACCCTTATTAATATCAACGAAAACAACCCCTTCCTAATTAACTCAATCAAACGCCTACTAATTGGAAGCCTCTTCGCAGGATTCATCATTTCCAACAATATTCCCCCAACAACAATTCCCCAAATAACTATACCCCACTACCTAAAATTAACAGCCCTAATAGTCACAATCTTGGGCTTCATCCTAGCACTAGAGATCAGCAATATAACCCATAACCTAAAATTCAACTACCCATCAAACACCTTTAAATTCTCCAACCTACTAGGATACTATCCCACAATTATGCACCGCCTAACTCCCCACATAAGCCTAACAATAAGCCAAAAATCAGCATCATCCCTCCTAGACCTAATCTGACTAGAAAATATTCTACCAAAAACCATCTCATCTACCCAAATAAAGATATCCACCATAATCACAAACCAAAAAGGCCTAATCAAATTATATTTCCTTTCTTTTCTAATCACTATCCTCACCAGCACAGTCCTACTTAATTTCCACGAGTAATCTCCATAATAACTACAACACCAATTAATAAGGATCAACCAGTCACAATAACCAATCAGGTACCATAACTATACAAAGCCGCAATCCCCATAGCCTCCTCACTAAAAAACCCGGAATCCCCAGTATCATAAATAACCCAATCTCCTACCCCATTAAATTTAAACACAATTTCAATCTCCTCATCCTTTAACACATAATAAACCATCAAAAACTCCATCAATAACCCAGTGACAAACGCCCCTAAAACAGTCTTATTAGAAACTCAAACCTCAGGATACTGCTCAGTAGCCATAGCCGTTGTATAACCAAAAACCACCATTATACCCCCTAAATAAATTAAAAAAACCATTAAACCTAAAAAAGACCCACCAAAATTCAACACGATACCACACCCAACCCCACCACTCACAATTAACCCCAACCCCCCGTAAATAGGTGAAGGCTTTGAAGAAAACCCTACAAAACCAATCACAAAAATGATACTCAAAATAAACACAATATATACTATCATTATTCTCACGTGGAATCTAACCACGACTAATGATATGAAAAACCATCGTTGTCATTCAACTACAAGAACATTAATGACTAACATTCGAAAAACTCACCCACTGATAAAAATTGTAAACAACGCATTTATCGACCTCCCAGCCCCATCAAACATTTCATCATGATGAAACTTTGGCTCCCTACTAGGCATCTGCCTAATCCTGCAAATCTTAACAGGCCTATTCCTAGCGATACACTACACATCCGACACAACAACAGCATTCTCCTCTGTCGCCCACATTTGCCGAGACGTCAATTATGGCTGAATCATCCGATACATACACGCAAACGGAGCATCAATATTTTTTATCTGCCTATTCATACACGTAGGACGAGGCCTCTACTATGGGTCATATACCTTCCTAGAAACATGAAACGTCGGAGTAATCCTCCTATTTACAACAATAGCCACAGCATTTATAGGCTATGTCCTGCCATGAGGACAAATATCATTCTGAGGAGCAACAGTCATCACCAACCTTCTCTCAGCAATCCCATATATCGGCACAGACCTGGTCGAATGAATCTGAGGAGGATTCTCCGTAGACAAAGCAACCCTTACCCGATTTTTCGCCTTCCACTTTATTCTCCCCTTTATTATCGCTGCCCTTGCCATAGTCCATCTACTCTTTCTCCACGAAACAGGCTCCAACAACCCTACAGGAATCTCCTCAGACACAGACAAAATCCCATTCCACCCTTACTATACCATTAAAGACATCTTAGGCGCCCTACTACTAATTCTAGTCCTCATACTACTAGTATTATTCACACCCGACCTACTTGGAGACCCAGACAATTATACCCCAGCAAATCCACTTAGCACGCCCCCTCACATCAAACCTGAATGATATTTCCTATTTGCATACGCAATTCTACGATCAATCCCCAACAAACTAGGAGGAGTTCTAGCCTTAGTCCTCTCAATCCTAATCCTGGTACTCGTACCCGCACTCCACACATCCAAGCAACGAAGCATAATATTTCGACCAATCAGCCAATGCATTTTCTGAATCTTAGTAGCAGACCTATTAACACTCACATGAATCGGAGGACAACCAGTTGAACACCCATACATTATTATTGGACAATTAGCATCTATCACATACTTCCTACTTATCCTAGTACTTATACCAGTAGCCAGTACTATTGAAAATAACCTTCTAAAATGAAGACAAGTCTTTGTAGTATATTAAATACATTGGTCTTGTAAACCAAAAAAGGAGAACAACCAACCTCCCCAAGACTCAAGGAAGAAGCTATAGCCCCACTATCAACACCCAAAGCTGAAGTTCTATTTAAACTATTCCCTGGAGCGCTATCAATATATCTTCATAAACACTAAGAGCCTCCCCAGTATTAAATTTCCTAAAACCCCCAAAAAATCAACACAAATTTCCCACCCCATAACCCACACACCTGCACGCAGGAAACCCCTACAATACCACTATAAACAAATACTACATACATATATTACACCCACATAACCCACTCTACCGTACATGAACCAACACACGCAATCATTATAGACATGACATACAATATATCAAACGACCTACTCATATAAACCAATATAGACAGACCAACATACTACGGACACAACATGTGCGTAGCATATTAAACACCCACGTACAAAATGTACAGAGTACATTAGTGTACCACAAACATTGTATGTAACACATTAAATGGTCTATTTTATATATACAAGTCAACACACATGCTAATGTACTACAGACATAACATGTATGTAGTACATTAAATGACTTCTTTATGCGTGCTGTACTAGTACACACGGGCCAGTGTACTACGGACATAATATGTATATAGTACATTAAACTATTGTCCCCATGCATATAAGCCAGTACATACAAATTAATGTATCATAAACATGATATGTATATAGTACATTAAATTACCATCCCCATGCATATAAGCCAGTACAATTCACTTATTGACCGTACATAGTACATAGCATGTTTAATCGTACATGGCACATTCAAGTCAAATCTATCCTCGTCAACATGCGTATCCCCTCCACTAGATCACGAGCTTAACTACCATGCCGCGTGAAACCAGCAACCCGCTTGGCAGGGATCCCTCTTCTCGCTCCGGGCCCATTACTCGTGGGGGTAGCTAACAAATGAACTTTATCAGACATCTGGTTCTTTCTTCAGGGCCATCTCACCTAAAATCGCCCACTCTTTCCCCTTAAATAAGACATCTCGATGGACTAATGACTAATCAGCCCATGCTCACACATAACTGTGCTGTCATACATTTGGTATTTTTTAATTTTCGGGGATGCTTGGACTCAGCTATGGCCGTCTGAGGCCCCGACCCGGAGCATATATTGTAGCTGGACTTAACTGCATCTTGAGCATCACCATAATGGTAGGCACGAGCATCACAGTCAATGATAATAAGACATGGCCTGTCATCAAGCATGGATATTACAGTCAATGGTTACAGGACATAAGCATTAATATATTCCCCCTGAACCTTCCCCTATATATCTACCCCATTTTCAACACACTCCCCCCAAGATACTAATTTAAATTTATCCTATTCCTAATACTTAAATTAGCACTCCAAACAAAGTAAGTATATAAGCACCTGGGCCATCCTATAACACACA